TACTTGAACTGTTAGATAATCATAGTAGATGATAACATCACTGTTCCCACCCCTATTGCAGAACCGTACATGAGATTTTCATCTCATACGGCTCCTCAAAGGTCACAAATAAATCTAAGGACCCATCCATTATTATTTTTCTTGATATGTTTGTAACATAGATAGAGATAAAATGAAATCCATTGTAAGATCCCCATTAGACACTGGAATTCTGTCTGCTATTATAAGAAAGTGCTTCTGAATTCATCTTATCTTTTAATCATTTAAATTCTTCTTTGTTGAGTAATAACTAAATCTTTGAATAAAATGTTTCTTGTAACGATATCAATAGAATAGATATTTCAACCTAACGTTTTCAATTACGAAATCCAATTAGACGTTGCATTAGTTCACGAATCATGACAAGAATTGTATCTCTATATAGAGATAGAAAAAATAGATTATTTCTAGTGCATTCAGTCTTTTGATTTTTTTTCGTTCCTATTCTCCTTTCTCAAAAAAAGGGGACTTTAAACAAAGTTAAAGGATTACTTCGTTCTTGATAGTTATTTACTTAATCGGTGAATAGAAGTATACTCTGGATCGGAATCGTGGGAAGTACTCCTTTATCATTTCTACCAATTTAAAGCCCCAATTTTAATTCTTTTTATACACAGAAAAATACACTTACAAAATCTCTATTACGAATCCTTAGTGTACATTAGTGTTCCTAGCTATCCACTCATTTTTATGAATCTACTTTTGGTAATACATACGTAGTAAAAACCTCATAAAGTTGATCCTTTGAACCCGCTTCAAGTCATGATGACTAGTCAATCAATCTTGGGGTAAAGAGTCTCTAATACTTATGTTTACTTTTCTTAACTCTTGTACATAGAAAATGAGATTCAATCTTTTACTGCAAATTTAGAAGCCGTTTCTTTCACTCATATAACTATCTAGTTTCCTTCATCAACCCCCGAATAATGAATAAAAAAAATAGAGATTCAACTCATGGCACTTCCTTCCTAGAAAGAGAAGCAGTCGGGGGAATTTTATGTCTTAACGAATCACACGTAGAGATATTGATAACACACATAGAGTTAATGGTATTTCATAACTAATTGATTGAGCAGCAGCTCGTAGACCACCTAAAAAAGAATATTTATTATTTGAGCCATATCCTGACATAAGAAGGCCGACAGGAGCAATACTTGAAATAGCAATCCATAAAAAAACACCGATACTGAGATCGACTAGAACAAGGTGATACCCAAAAGGAATTACTAAATAACTTAATAAAATTGATATGACTGCTATAGATGGTCCAATACTGAATAAACGAGTATCTCCTCTAGATGGAAGAAGATTCTCTTTTAAAAGTAATTTGGTACCATCTGCTAGAGCTTGAAGAATTCCCAAAGGTCCTGCGTATTCAGGACCAATACGTTGTTGTATACCTGCAGATATTTCTCTTTCTAACCAAACAATTACTAATACACCTATTGTGATTCCTAATACAGGAGTAAAAATAGGGATAAGCATCCATATGATTCCATAGACCTCTTTTAAGGATTCCAATCTAGAAAAAGAATTGATAGCTTGTACTTCTGTTGTATCAATTATCATTTTAACGATCAACTTCTCCCATAATGATATCTATACTACCTAGTATCGTCATAATATCAGCCAATTTCATTCTTTTAACTAACTGAGGAAGAATTTGCAAATTAATAAACCCCGGTGGGCGAATTTTATATCGCCAAGGAAAAACACCCTTATCTCCTATCAGAAAAATTCCCAATTCTCCCTTTGGTGCTTCCACTCTTGCATAAAGTTCTTGCTTCGACAATTCAAAAGTCGGAGAAGGTTTTTTACTAATGAATCGATAATCAAACTCATTCCATACAGTATCTTTTACTCTATCAAAGCGGCGGATTTCTAAATTTTCATAGGGCCCTCCAGGAATTCCTTCTAGGGCCTGTTGAATTATTTTTATGGATTCTGTCATTTCACTGATTCGTACTAAATAACGAGCTAAAGAATCCCCCTCTTTTTGCCATTGGACTTCCCAATCAAATTCGTCGTAACACTCATAATGATCAACTTTACGAAGATCCCATTGTATTCCGGAAGCTCGTAGCATTGGTCCCGACAAACCCCAATTTATTGCTTCCTCTCCACCAATAATGCCTACTCCTTCAACTCGTTCTAAAAAAATGGGATTCCTTGTAATAAGCTTTTGATATTCAGCAATTCCTGTTAAAAAATAATCGCAAAAATCCAAACATTTATCTATCCAGCCATGAGGTAAATCAGCAGCGACTCCGCCAATACGAAAAAAATTGTGCATCATTCGCATACCGGTGGCAGCTTCGAATAGGTCATATATCAATTCTCTTTCTCGAAAAATATAGAAGAAAGGAGTCTGTGCCCCAATATCTGCCATAAAAGGGCCAAGCCATAACAAATGCGAAGCTATACGACTTAACTCCAACATAATGACTCTGATATAACTGGCCCTTTTAGGGACTTGAATATTGCCTAATTGCTCTGGCGCATTTACAGTTATTGCTTCTGTGAACATAGTAGCTAAATAATCCCAACGTGTTACATAAGGCAAATATTGTATAATTGTTCGATTTTCCGCAATTTTTTCCATACCTCTGTGTAAATAACCCAATATTGGTTCACAGTCAATAACATCTTCACCATCTAAAGTAACAATGAGTCGAAGAACACCATGCATTGATGGGTGGTGAGGTCCCATATTGACTATCATGAGGTCTTTTCTTGTAGCTGGTACAGTCATAGGTTTTTCCTGATTCATTCTTCCATGAATTGCTGAAAGCGAAAAGAAGTTCACCAAACTTTAAGCCAATAATTCAAACTAACTCTTCAAATTAACGAGTTTTTCTCTCTCGAATATCCAACTGCCCTATTAATTCTTTATAACGTGCTCTATTTTTTTTTGACAAATAAGCCAGCAGCCGTTGACGTTTTCCGAGAATTTTCCGCAGACCTCTTTGAGATAAATAGTCTTTTTTGTGCAATTCCAAATGTGAAGTAAGCCTCCGTATCTTGTTGGTGAAACTTACTACTTGAAATTCAACAGATCCTCTGTTTTCTTTGTTTTCTTCTTGTTCTTGCAAAATAATTGAAATAAATGAATTTTTTACCATAAAAGAATTTCACACTCCCCTTTTTACAGACAGATATTTATTTTATTGATCAGTAATAATAATGTCACAAATTTTAATGTAGTATATACAATAATTATAATTTCTTTATACATTCCTAGTTTTTTCAATTATTAATCAATCCGATTTTTGAGTTCATTTGTATAGTGATACAAAAAGACGATACCAAATAGTTTAGTCCGAAGATTTGATTGATTAATTTATTCTGTTGATTAATTTATAGCTTTAATTTAATTGATACCCCATTTTCCTTAATATTCACGTATCCTAGACTGGGATGTAAGACAGCGCATATGCGCATCGGGTTGCTTGCATATAACATGGTCGCGGACAGAAGAAAAAATGAAAAAAATGAAAAATATCATTGATAGAACAATAGAATATATAGGAAACTCAAAATTTTTAATCAGGGATACATATATATCCTTAACATACTGAAGCGGCTCCCATTATTGGTATCAAACCAATAGCGATTCATACAAGCTAAATCTTCTAATCGATAATTAGGCCAAAAAAAGAACTTTAATTTATTTAATTCATTTTTTTTTCTGTCAAAAATTTTACTTTCCTCCAAAAATTGACTCCAGTTTTTTATCTTGTTTTCCTTGCAAAATAAATTATTTCTATGCACACCATTCTGATTCTTTAAATTCAAATTGAAAGAAATTAGAATTCTCAATTCTCTACGACGTCTAGACGAGAAAATTTTTTCAGGAACAAGCAAATCTAAATTATTTTTGTCTCCATTTAGAGTTTTTATTTTATGTCTTGAAATGGATTCATCAAAAGTATTCTTAGCAACATTTTTGGGGTTTCGGTATCTTTGATTACTTTGGTGCTTACTTTTATGAACCAAGGAAATACCTATGATTTGATACATAAAAAACTGTCCGTCATTTTTGACAGATAGACGGGCAGGTTCCATAATTAATATTCCCTTTTTCGTTAATTGTGTAAGATTTAAACGCCTCCTCATTATATCCAGATTCATTTCTTTCCTTTGAATATAGGATATAGTAATTTTTCTTACATTTATGAGGCTAACCAGCAGACCATATATCTGGATATTATTCAGCATTTTTTGATTCAATTGATTCAAACGTCCAGTCCATCTTAATTGCAAAGGAAAATCTCCTTTAAGGAATATTTTTAGTTTTTCAATGGATTCTAAAAAATATTCTTCAATATTGTTTTGATTCTTTAATTCAAAATATTGTTTTGAATTTGATGGGCTAAAATTAAAAAAAAACTCATCCTCCTCTTGTTTTCCCTTGATATTTTGATCTTCAATAAAATTTGGATTTATATTCAAATTAAAAAGAAGTAAGTTGCTTGGGATAAACCAAGGTTTCTCTTTATATTTATGATAAAGTATCACAAACTCTGGAAAGAAAAAAACTTTCGGATTCGATATGAGGCGATTTAAGATTAAGAATTTTTCATTCATTCCCATCCAATCAAAAGACATTCCCATCCAATCAAAAAAGACCTTTTTGTAATTGATTTCAGAATTTGAATCAATTGGAAGATAAAAAAGACCATTACCTTTATTATTAAGTTTATCCCGGATTTGGTCTTTTTTAGGTTCAACCTCAATATTTGTACTAAATTTCCAACCCAAATATTTTCTATCTGTATTTTTTTCCCTATCTATAATATCACTTTTTCCTAGATCATTCTTGATAGGAATATTCTTGAGTATGCTAAAAATTTTTTCGTTATTTCTGTTGGAATTTTCTTGATTCTTATTTGTTTCTAATGATGATCTATAAATAGAGGCCTTCTTCTTAGTTTCAGAATGAATATATAAATATTTATATGATAAAAGATCATATCTATAGTTTTTTTGAAAATTCTCCTCTTTATTTCGTAATAAATAGACTTTCAAATTTTGTTTTTTTTTTGAATCAAATAATTGGTCTTTTTCATAGGAATACCGTTTATTTAAATCCTTATTTTGAGACGTATGACATTGATTTAGTCCATTTCTCCATTTTTGTGGGACTAATCTAGACCATGTAATCTGCGATAAATCGTATTGATAATGACCTCTTAACCAGTTTTTCCATGGATTCATTGCATTATTTGGAAGTTTCTTATGTCTTACTTCGGAATCAAATATTCCTTGTCTTCCAAAAAGATCTTTTATTTCATTCTTAAGAAAAAAAGAAGGTCCATTATATTGAAGAAGAGATCTTAACTTATTGAAGTTAATAACTTGGGTTTGTGATAATTTTAAAAATACATATTTTTGTGACAAGTAAGATAAATTTAAAAAAATATGTGACTTCCGCTTACTATTTCTAAGATTATCAAAAGCCTTTTTTATAGTTATAGGCGAAATGAAGTCAATTTTATTTTGTTTTGTTTTATTAATCTTTTCTTGATCTTTATTTATTTCATTATTGTCAATGTATTTATCAAGAATTTTTTTTGTTGATTCCATACAAATTTGTAGAGTGATTCTGCGCATATTAATGATACATAGAAAGATATCTATGTATATTTTTTCAATGAAAAATTTAACTATTAATTCAATATTTTTTCTTTTTAATATTTTCCAAATTTTTGGGGGTGATTCTCCATTATTTCCATTATTCTTATTATTTTTTTTTATTATTTCTATTTGATTTCTGATTGTGTTTCTTCTATCAATTCTATGTTTCATTTCTTTTTCGGCCTGTGAATAATTTGTCCAACCTGTAGATCTATTTTGAATAAGTGATTCCTGAATTATCTGAGCGCTGATTATAGAATCCTTTTCTGTTTGAGTTTCACTTGATTCATATATTTCTGTCGGTATAAATAATGGAATTTTCTTTTCTTTTAAAAGTTCTTTTATTTTTTGTTTTACAAATAAAACTGCTTTTCCTTGTTTTTTTGTTATTTTTTTTAAAACTCTTCGAACTCTAAAATTCAATTTTTTTATTTCGACTTTATAGTCTATATCTTCAAAAATGGGTTCAAAAAAGGAAGGTGTTTTTCGAGGAGGACCAAAAGGATATTCTGTTTCCTTTCCTAAAACTGTTAAAAAACAAGAATCAAAATCATCTTGTTGCTTTCGATCTCTATCAGAGAGTCGTAGTTTAGATCTGTGCCAAGGTTTCAAATGAAAAGGATATAGGATTTTGATCTGAAAACCTTCTCTTAACCAATTTTTAGGAAATTCTGTTTTGGAGAATTGTAGACCATTATAGCTACACTTTAGATAAATTTCTCTATTCCAATCTTGGAAATCCTCATACCATTCCGGAGATTGCCGTAATAAAATACATCCAATATTCTTAGCTATTATTAATAAGGGTAATTTAATATATCTTCTAAAAATTGATTGAGCTAGTAACAGAATACTTCTTGTTTTTTGTGCATATGGAATGTTCTCCCAGAATTCTATTACGTCTTCCTGGTTGTTTTTTTTTATTTGCAATTGTTGATCTAAAATTTCAAATTCTGACTTTTTACCCAACCAACCTCTAATATTAAAAAAAAGTTTCATTAGGTCGGATATAGGAAAAGGAAAATCTTCCATTTTTTCCAAAAAAAGTGGTGAATGGGGATTTCCTTGGGACGGTCCCCAAATAACCATTTTACGTCTTTGAACGCGCATAGATCCTTTGATTACGGCTCGACGAAAATCAGGTTCTTCGAAATAACTTATAAACCCAGACTCTCTATTAAATTTTCTATAAAGATTAAAATTCTTGAACTTAGATTTCTTAAAACTTCGTCTGGAACGAGTTAAAAAAGATATACGTTTAAATCTTCTTGTTCTAAGCTGGTGATCCAGCCCTTGCATTATACCTTGTTCTTTTCGTCGTTTTTTAAAATATTGTTCCAACTCGTTGATTAATTTGTATGACCACCGAAGGGGTTTTTTACCTATTTTGTTCATTCCAATAGATTTTTTTTCACGCTTAGGCTTAGTTAGAATTGCGTTCAATGAAAACTTTAACCTATTCTTTGAATCTATTTTCACCTCTTTTTTTTCTGATCTTTCAATTTTATCTTGATATTCTGGAGAATCTGGAGAATTAGGATCGGGAAGAAGGATATCATGAATTTTATTTAGTTCGGATGTTTCTGTGCAATTTTCTATCGAAGTTTTGATTGAAGATGAAAAGACTTTCTTCATCCTTCCACGATACATCCCGTTTAAGAAAGGATCATACATTTTAACTAAGCAATTTTTTTTTTCCTCAGCAGTACCCAATTTAACTAGGAAATTCTGTTTATTTTTAGTCTCAGCATTAGCCAATCGAGTCTTTGTTTCAAGTATATTTAGAGAAAGAAATACTCTTTCTAAAGCCTCAATTCTATTTAT